AGTGAAGTGCCTGAAAAAAGGATTACTATGATAGAGTAAATAATGTAATTTTAATTACCTTCACTATTGCATTTAACAGAATTAAACTGTTCCTTAAAATATCAAAAATTCTCGTGCCTCATACACTAAAATGTAAATNCTCCCCCTCCCTTTATCCAAAAAAAGTAAGCTAAATTGGTAAGCTAGCGGGCTCATACCCCACTTATAAAGGTCATCCTCCTTTTTAATGATAATAAATCCTTCCAAGATTCTCTTTCTCGTGACTTTATTTTCTGGCACTCTTATCTCTGCATGTTCAACCTCTTGATTAGGGGCGTGGACAGGGTTAGAAATTAATTTACTTTCATTTATCCCTCTAATAACAAATAGTAAAAATATAATATCTACAGAAGCTTCTCTAAAATATTTTCTTATTCAAGCTATTGCTTCTTCATTATTCCTCTTCTCTGTACTTCTTATACATCTAATTATGATATTCCCGACAACTTTTGAAAAATTAACCTCTTGTTTAATTAGTTCCGCTTTATTCCTAAAAATAGGAGCAGCTCCATTCCATTTTTGATTCCCTGGTGTTATAGAAGGGTTAACTTGAATTAACTCTTTAGTTCTAATAACCTGACAGAAAATTGCACCTTTAATGCTTTTATCTTATATTTTACCTATAAATTTCTTCACTTCTATTGTTGTGTTAATATCAATTATTGTTGGATCATTAGGGGGTCTCAATCAAACATCAATGCGAAAAATTATAGGTTACTCCTCTATTAATCATATAGGATGGATAATTGGTGGAATAATAACAGGAGAAAATTGATGAATACTCTATTTCTTAATTTATTCATTCCTTACAACTTGTTTATGTTTACTTTTTTATACGTTTAACATTTTCCATTTAACTCAATGTTTTACAATAACACTTAATACTACAAGAAAATTTTCTTTATTTCTTACCTTGTTATCCTTGGGAGGTCTTCCCCCCTTCTTGGGATTTTTACCTAAATGATTGATTATCCAACCTTTAACTGATTTAAATCAATGATTTACAGTAACATTAATGGTTATTACAACCTTAATCACATTATTCTTTTACCTACGATTAACTTTCTCATCTTTCCTTTTCACACAATTAGAACTTCAGTGAACTATTAATCCTAGAATTCATTCTTCCCCATCCCATATTATTCTTTTAACCTTTGCAAATCTGGCTGTATCCGGATTACTTCTTTGTACACTAGCTAGTTACTCATTTTAATTTTCTGATAATCAACTTCCCCTTGACACTCTATAGTCAATGATTTATTAGAAGATTATACTATAACTATTAACATCTATAAATTGTATCTTGTTAGAATATTACCTACATTCTTTTTACTACTTTCGGTTACTTCCTAATTTCTATCATCTTCTCCTTAGACACAAAGAACTAATTATAATCTTTTCCTATAACATATCTTGTTATAAATACTTTTTTAGCCGATTTCTTTAATACTTACTTTAGCTGATTCCTGATTTCTATTATTCTTTTTTTTAATATGAAACACTAGCCAGAATGATCTTTTTTCTGTAGGAGTATCTTATTCCGAACACTCTTAACTAACTCCTTCACTACCTCATTGATTCACCTGACTTCTGTCGTTTCTCTCCTTTAAATCGGAGGACTCACCAGAATGATCTTTTTCTGTGGGAGTATTTTATTCCGAACACTCTTAACTAACTCCTTCACTACCTCATTGATTCACCTGACTTCTGTCGTTTCTCTCCTTTAGATCGGAGGACTCACCAGGATGATCTTTTTTCTGTGGGAGTATTTTATTCTGAACACTCTTAACTAACTCCTTCACTACCTCATTGATTCACCTGACTTCTGTCGTTTCTCTCCTTTAGATCGGAGGACTCACCAGGATGATCTTTTTTCTGTGGGAGTATTTTATTTTGAACACTCTTAACTAACTCCTTCACTACCTCATTGATTCACCTGACTTCTGTCGTTTCTCTCCTTTAGATCGGAGGACTCACCAGGATGATCTTTTTTCTGTGGGAGTATTTTATTCTGAACACTCTTAACTAACTCCTTCACTACCTCATTGATTCACCTGACTTCTGTCGTTTCTCTCCTTTAGATCGGAGGACTCACCAGAATGATCTTTTTCTTTTTTTTTTAGTATAATAATACCTCTATATAACTTATTCACTCTTTACTGTACCATAAAGTTTCATAATTAAAATAAACATTATTATTATTATTAAATTTATAAATATAAATTAAAATACAACAAGATTTTAAGTTAAAAAAAAAACTATTAGCCTTCAAAGCTAGAAATAAAATAAACTTTTTTAAATCTTAAGCCTCAGTAGTTCTACTACTCCTTTAGAATTGCAGTCTAATATCATCATTGACTATAAAGCAATTTGGTAAAAGAGATTAACTCTCGTAAATAAATTTACAATTTATCGCCTTTAAACTCAGCCATTCTACCGCAACAATGACTGTTCTCTACTAATCATAAGGATATTGGAACATTATACTTTATTTTTGGAGCTTGAGCTGGTATAGTAGGCACATCTTTAAGTCTTCTAATTCGAGCTGAATTAGGTCAACCAGGATATTTAATTGGTGATGACCAAATCTATAATGTAATTGTGACAGCACATGCTTTTGTAATAATTTTTTTTATAGTAATACCAATTATAATTGGAGGATTTGGTAATTGATTAGTGCCTTTAATATTAGGAGCTCCTGATATAGCTTTCCCTCGAATAAATAATATAAGCTTTTGATTACTTCCACCTTCTTTAACACTTCTTCTAGCAAGAAGTCTTGTCGAAAATGGAGCAGGAACTGGTTGAACTGTTTACCCACCTCTCTCAGCGGGTATTGCTCATGGTGGAGCTTCAGTAGACCTAGCTATTTTTTCACTTCATTTAGCTGGAATCTCATCAATTTTAGGAGCAGTAAACTTTATTACTACCATCATTAATATACGATCACCAGGTATATCTCTTGACCAAACTCCTTTATTTGTTTGATCAGTTGGTATTACAGCTTTACTTCTTTTACTTTCACTTCCAGTATTAGCCGGAGCTATTACAATATTATTAACAGATCGAAATTTAAATACATCATTCTTTGACCCAGCAGGTGGAGGAGACCCCATCTTATATCAACATTTATTTTGATTCTTTGGGCACCCTGAAGTATATATTTTAATTCTTCCAGGATTTGGTATAATTTCTCATATTATTAGCCAAGAAAGAGGTAAAAAGGAAGCTTTTGGAACTTTAGGAATAATTTACGCTATATTAGCTATTGGACTACTTGGATTTGTTGTATGAGCTCATCATATATTTACTGTAGGTATAGATGTTGATACCCGAGCATATTTTACTTCTGCCACTATAATTATTGCTGTACCAACTGGAATTAAAATTTTTAGTTGACTAGCTACTCTTCATGGGACCCAATTAACTTATAGTCCCTCATTATTATGAGCATTAGGATTCGTATTTTTATTTACCATTGGAGGATTAACCGGAGTTGTTTTAGCTAACTCCTCTATTGATATTATCCTCCATGATACATATTATGTCGTTGCTCATTTTCACTATGTTTTATCAATAGGAGCAGTATTTGCTATTATAGCAGGTTTTATTCAATGATACCCTTTATTTACTGGTTTAACCATAAATCCTAAATGATTAAAGGTACAATTTATTATTATATTTATTGGAGTAAATTTAACCTTCTTCCCTCAACATTTCCTTGGTCTTGCAGGTATACCTCGACGTTACTCAGATTACCCAGATGTTTATACTTCATGAAATGTACTTTCAACCTTAGGCTCAACTATTTCCTTTATTGGAATTATTTTATTAATCTTTATTATTTGAGAAAGTATAATCTCTAATCGAACTGTTATATTTCCGTTAAGAATAACTAGATCATTAGAATGATATCAAAATCTTCCACCAGCTGAACATAGTTACTCTGAATTACCTATACTTTCAAATTAATATTAACTTCTAATATGGCAGATAAGTGCAATAGATTTAAGCTCTATACATAAAGGATTGACCTTTTATTAGATTAATGGCTACATGATCTAATTTAAACTTACAAAATAGTGCATCCCCATTAATAGAACAATTAACTTTCTTTCATGATCACACCTTATTAATCTTACTAATAATTACTGTTTTAGTCGCCTATATTATATCCTCCTTATTTTTCAATAAATTTACCCATCGTTATCTCCTCGAGGGACAAATAATTGAAGTAATTTGAACAATTTTACCTGCTATCACATTAATTTTTATTGCTCTACCTTCTTTACGTTTATTATATCTCCTTGATGAATCTATAGATCCTATTATTACCCTTAAAACTGTAGGGCATCAATGATACTGAAGTTATGAATACACTGATTTCTCTACCCCTTATGAATTTGATTCTTATATAATTCCATATAATGAAATGAATTCTCAAGGATTTCGTCTTCTTGATGTAGATAATCGAGTTATCTTACCTATATTAACACAAATTCGTATATTAGTAACAGCTGCTGATGTCCTTCACTCATGAACAATTCCTGCTCTTGGGGTAAAGGTGGATGCTACCCCTGGCCGATTAAATCAAACCAGCTTCTTTATAAACCGGCCAGGTCTATACTATGGGCAATGTTCTGAAATTTGTGGTGCAAATCACAGCTTTATACCAATTGTAATTGAAAGAGTAAATACTAAAACTTTCATTAAATGAATTAACTCAAACTTAAACTCATCATCAGATGGCTGAAAGTAAGTATTGGTCTCTTAAACCATTTTATAGTAGGTAACATCTACTTCTGATGGAGAAATTAGTTAAAATATAACATTAGCATGTCATACTAAAATTATTAAATCTTAATATTTCTCTATCCCTCAAATAAGTCCTCTTTGATGATTAATATTATTTATTATATTTTCAGTAACTTTAATTACATTTTCCTTAATTAATTTTTTTATCACTATTATTATACCCCACCTAATAGAAGATAAATTATCCTTCTCAATCTCTTCAATAAACTGAAAGTGATAATAACAAGTCTTTTCTCAGTATTTGACCCATCGACTAATATCTTAAATTTTTCATTAAACTGATTAAGAACCTTTATTGGAATCATTATAATTCCAAGAATCTTCTGATTAATTCCCTCTCGATTCTCCATTATCTGATTTAATATTATTATTACACTACATAAGGAATTTAAATTATTAATTGGCCCTACAAAAAACTTAGGGGCAACATTAATCTTCACTTCATTATTTGCTTTAATTTTATTTAATAATTTTTTAGGATTATTCCCTTATATTTTTACTAGTTCTAGCCACCTTGCTATAACATTAGCTTTAGCTCTTCCATTATGGTTAAGATTTATGATTTATGGATGATTTAACCATACCCAACATATATTTGCCCACCTTGTACCTCAAGGTACACCTCCCCCTTTAATACCTTTTATAGTTTGCATTGAAACCATTAGAAACATAATCCGGCCAGGAACTTTAGCTGTTCGACTTGCAGCTAATATAATCGCAGGTCATTTACTATTAACTTTATTAGGTAATACAGGACCTATTATATCTGCTACTAGTGCTTCATTATTAGTCTTTGGTCAAATTGCTTTATTAAGTCTTGAAGCCGCTGTAGCTATAATTCAAGCTTATGTTTTTGCAGTATTAACAACGTTATACGCTAGAGAAATTTAATGATAACACATTCAAATCATCCTTACCACTTAGTTAACCCCAGTCCTTGACCTTTAACTGGAGCTATTGGAGCTTTAGTGACAGCTGCTGGGTTAGTAAAATGATTCCACCACTTTAATCCCTCTTTATTATTTCTAGGGGTGCTTATTACTTCATTAACGATAATCCAATGATGACGTGATATTACCCGTGAAGGAACTTATCAAGGGCTTCATACTTTGTCTGTTAACTATGGATTACGATGAGGAATAATCCTATTTATTATCTCTGAAGTATTTTTCTTCATTTCCTTCTTTTGAGCCTTTTTTCATAGAAGCTTATCACCTACTATTGAATTAGGCTCAATGTGACCTCCTTCAGGAATTCAACCTTTTAATCCCTTACAAATCCCTTTATTAAATACAGCCATTCTGCTAGCCTCAGGAGTTACAGTAACATGAGCACATCACAGATTAATAGAAGGAAATTACAGACAGACTACTCAAAGATTATTTTTCACAATTATTTTAGGTATTTACTTTTCTATTCTTCAAGCTTATGAATATATTGAAGCCCCTTTTACCATTGCAGATGCTGTATATAGATCCACATTCTTTATAGCAACAGGATTCCATGGCCTTCACGTTATTATCGGAACAACATTCTTATCCGTATGTTTAATCCGCCATTTAATAAATCATTTCTCTCCTAATCATCATTTTGGGTTTGAAGCTGCCGCTTGATACTGACATTTCGTTGATGTAGTTTGATTATTTTTATATATTTCAATTTACTGATGAGGTAGATAATTTATTTAGTATAGAAAGTACATTTGACTTCCAATCAAAAAGGTTGATAATATCAAAATAAATAATTTGATTAATAAGATTAATTGCATTAATTACATTAACTCTATGTTTAATTATTATAACCCTTGCTATAATTTTATCAAAAAAAACCTTTAATGATCGAGAAAAATGTTCCCCTTTTGAATGTGGATTTGACCCTAGTAGCTCAGCACGACTCCCTTTTTCTCTACGATTCTTTTTAATCGCTGTTATTTTCTTAATTTTTGATGTAGAAATTGCTTTACTCCTCCCTATAATTATTATCGATTTATGATCAAGAATTATATCTTGATCAATTGTAGTAATAATCTTTTTATGTATTCTTCTTCTTGGTCTTTATCATGAATGAAACCAAGGAGCTCTTGAATGAGCAAATTAGGGTTGTAGTTAATTATAACATTTGAATTGCAATCAAAAAGTACTGGTTTCAGTCAACCTTATTAAATAAGAAGCGATCAATCGCATTCAGTTTCGACCTGAATTTAGATGAAACCATCCTTATTTAATTTAATTGAAACCAAAATAGAGGTATATTACTGTTAATAATATTATTGAAATCCCTTTCCAATTAAGAAATGTGAATGAACAAATGAAAGCTGCTAACTTTCTATTTTAATGGTTTAACTCCATTAACATTTCTATTTATATAGTTTAAAAAAAAACAATACATTTTCATTGTATAAATAATATACCTTATATTTATAAATATTTAAGAATAATTCTATTTCCTTAACATCTTCAGTGTTAAACTCTATATAAGCTACTTAAATATAAAATAAAAGATACTAAAATAAAAACCCATAATATAAATATAAGTAAATGAACCTTTAATCTATTATTCTGTCATCACTGTACTAATTGTGAATTAAAAGATATCTCCTTATAAATTATTTGTCCTCCAAATTCTTCTCTTCATCCTTGATCAATACTTTTTAATATAAAATCCCCTAACTTTAAAGGCATCTTATTTATTCCGTAAGTTCTAATAAACGGTATAAACCATATAGATCCAAAAAATATTGTCGTCAAATAATGATGAAATGTCCTTAACTCATATGACAACGAAAACTTTGCTAATTCATACCCAACTAATGCACCAATACCACTCGTAGTAATTGCTAATGTTTTTAATCATAATGGTAAACAAATTATCACCGGACAAGAAAATAACATTCATCTCAATAAACATCCCCCAACTACCGCTATAATTATTAGTATAATTATAGCCCCAAGTATAACTCAACCTTCATCATTTAATGGATGAAATGACGTAGAATTAAATTCTCCTGTCATTGAATAATAAACTAGTCGCAATGAATAACATACTGTTAACCCAGTAGAAAAAAAATATAAGAAAAAACTCACAAAATTTAAATAAGATAATGCTACAATCTCTAAAATTAGATCCTTAGAATAAAATCCTGCTAAAAAAGGTATCCCACATAAAGCCAAGTTTGAAACATTAAAACAAATTGTAGTTACTGGTATTTGGCTACATAAATTACCATTCCCCCGAATATCCTGAGAATTCTTCATATTATGAATAACAGCCCCAGCGCATATAAATAATAATGCCTTAAATAAAGCATGAGTCAGCAAATGAAAAAAAGCAAGTCTAGGGAACCCTATTGATAAAATTCTTATTATAAGCCCTAATTGACTCAAGGTTGACAAAGCAATAATCCTCCTTAAATCAAATTCAAAGTTAGCCCCCAACCCTGCTATAAATATAGTTAATCCTGAAATTAATAATAAAAATTGACTAATACTGTTATCTACAATCAAAACATTAAACCGAATTAATAAATAAACTCCTGCCGTTACTAGTGTAGAAGAATGAACTAAAGCAGAAACAGGAGTTGGTGCTGCTATCGCAGCTGGTAATCAAGAAGAAAAAGGAATTTGAGCTCTTTTTGTTATTGCAGCTATTACTACTAATAACCCAATAATCATTCCTTCAATTCTATTCTTCATAAAATCTAAATAATAAATATAATTTCAACTACCAAAATTTAACATTCAAGCAATTGCTATTAATAATGCTACATCCCCAATACGATTTGATAAAGCTGTTAATATACCAGCACTATAAGACTTAACATTTTGGTAATAAATTACTAAACAGTATGATACTAATCCTAACCCATCTCAACCTAGTAAAATTCTAATTAAATTTGGGCTAATAATAAGAAATATTATTGATAAAACAAATATAAGTACCAGAATAATAAATCGATTAATTAGTTCATCACCCCTTATATATTCATCACTATAATAAATTACTAAAGACGAAATATATATAACAAAAGCTATAAATATTAAAGATATCCAATCAAAAAGAAAAGTTATTACTACATTTGAAGAATTTAATTGAAATAATTCCCATTCAATAAATACTACTAACCCTGTTGCAAGAAAATATCTTCCTATAATTAACGAGGATACACTTCTTATTAGTAAAAACACAAATCTCAACTTACATAAAGATAATGACCATAAAATGACCTAAGGTAGAATATTCTACTTCACTGACACCACAAATCAAAATTTTAAATAAACTACTTAGATATAATCATAATAAACAAACATCCCCCTTTAAAACTAAAATATTTAAGGGTAATCAATGTAACACTAATAATAAATATTCCCGAGTAAAACCTGTTGCACAAGCGTATAACCCAGAATAAATTATACCATGTTGTCTAAATGAATATAGATATAAAGAATAAGCAGCTCTAAAAAAAGATACTAATATTAATATAACTATACTTCATCAGCATCAGCTTACTAAACAATTTAACAAACCAACCTCCCCTAATAAATTTAATGAAGGGGGGGCCGCTATATTTGATGATCTTAATAAAAATCATCATAATGCTATAGAAGGTATAAAATTCATTAATCCCTTGTTGATTAATAAACTTCGTCTACCTAAACGTTCATAAGTAATATTTGCTAAACAAAATAAACCTGAAGAACACAACCCATGTGCCAACATTAATGTATAAGTTATATTAAATCCTCAAGTTGTTATTGTTATAATTCCCCCTACAACCATGCCTATATGAACTACAGACGAATAAGCAATTAAAGCCTTTAAATCTGTTTGACGTAAACAAATAAATCTAATTAAAACACCTCCAATTAAACTAATATTAATCCAAACAAAATTTAATTTTATCCCTAAACTTCTTAAAACTCTATAAATACGTAAAAGACCATATCCCCCTATCTTTAATAACACCCCTGCTAAAATTATAGAACCAGATACAGGAGCTTCAACATGAGCTTTTGGTAATCATAAATGTACTAAAAACATTGGTATTTTTACTAAAAAAGCTAAAATAAGACCAAAATATATTAAAACACCTAATAAATCCACCTTTATTAATATTACATGTAAACTCCCGTAAATCTCATATATATTAAATAACCCTACTAATAAAGGTAAAGAAGCAAATAAAGTATAAAACAATAAATAGACCCCCGCTTGTAATCGTTCTGGTTGATATCCTCATCCTAAAATTAATAATAAAGTCGGAATTAAACTGCCTTCAAAGAATAAATAAAAAGAAAATAATCTTAAACTACTAAAAGTGCAATACAACATTATTAACAAAAATAAGACTATAAATAAAAATAAACCATTATAGAATCTTTGTCGATTAACTGATTCTCTAGCTGTAATTATTAAAGCACAAATTCAAAATCTTAATAAAATAAGACCATAAGAAAGTAAATCACAACCCATAAAATATCTCAAATTTGAAATTCTTGGATTTAAAACAAAACTACATATAAATATAAATATTATTAAATATAATATATTTTGCACCACTCATCATATATTTTTTATAAAACAAAGAGGGATTAAAAACTTCATTATAAATAAAAACTTTAACATTGTAAAACACTAAAAGTTTGAAAAAAATCATTACCATGAGTACGAATTATAGAAACCAAAATTGATAATCCTAAAGCACCTTCACAAACAGAAAAAGTCAAAAAAATTAATCTAAAATATAAATCCTGTGGATATAAATTAAGAGCCGTAAATAATATCAAAAATAATCCTAACATAATAAATTCTAAACTTAATAAAGTTGCTAATAAATGTTTACGTTTTGAACTAAATACTCAGGCCCCTCCTATAACAATAAATACCATTAAAATTATGTTTAAAATTATTACCATTAACGTTTTAATAGTTTAAAATAAAACGCTGGTCTTGTAAATCAGTAATAAGAACTGTTCTTTTAAAACTCAGACGGAAAGAAAATCTTCTTCATTAATCCCCAAAATTAATATTTTGTCCTAAACTACCCTCTGCATTCAATTCACTTATATTTCCAGCTTCTTTATCACATGTATATTTTTATTTATTAATCACCCCTTAGCAATAACTTTAACGATTATCTTACAAACTCTTTCAATTTGCTTAACGATCTCAACCTTTACTTATAGTTCTTTATTTGCTTACATCTTATTTTTAGTTTTCCTGGGAGGAATATTAGTTTTATTCATTTATATTACAAGCCTTGCTGCTAATGAAATATTCACTCCATTTATTAAATACGTATTAACACTTATTACACTTTTTCTAATTATACTAATACTAAACTTCTTATTTGATTCATTAATAACTTCTAATTTAATTACTAATATAGATATATTAAAGTTTAATAATTTAGATACCTCCACAAATGAACCTATTTATCTTTTAACAAAACTCTATAATACACCTACCAAAGTTATAACTATATTACTAGTAATCTATTTATTCTTAACCCTTATTGCAGTAGTAAAAATTACAAATATCTTCTTAGGACCCTTACGACAGAAATACTAATGAATAAACCTATACGAATATACCATCCATTATTTAAAATTGCTAATAATGCCCTGGTTGATCTTCCTGCCCCTTCAAACATTTCTGCTTGATGAAACTTCGGGTCACTCTTAGGCTTATGTCTAGGAATTCAAATTATTACTGGTCTCTTCCTAGCTATACACTATACCGCCCATATTGAACTTGCATTTTCAAGTGTAGTGCATATTTGTCGAGACGTAAATTATGGTTGATTTCTACGTACTCTACATGCTAATGGAGCCTCCTTCTTTTTTATTTGCCTTTATCTTCATGTAGGACGAGGAATATATTATGGATCTTATAATTATACTTTTACCTGGATAACAGGTACCATTATTCTATTCCTTGTAATAGGGACAGCCTTTATAGGTTATGTTCTACCTTGAGGTCAAATATCCTTTTGAGGAGCTACTGTTATTACTAACCTATTATCAGCAATTCCCTACTTAGGTATAGATTTAGTTCAGTGAGTATGAGGAGGATTTGCTGTAGACAATGCAACATTAACACGATTTTTTACCTTTCATTTTGTTATACCTTTTATTGTTGCAGCTGTAGTTATAATCCATCTTCTATTCCTTCATCAAACAGGGTCAAATAATCCTTTAGGAATAAATAGTGATATTGACAAAATCCCTTTCCATCCTTATTTCTCTTATAAGGATATCTTCGGATTTATTATTATATTATTAAGATTAACTTTATTAACTCTTCTAGAACCTTACTTATTAGGAGACCCGGATAACTTCACTCCTGCTAATCCTCTAGTAACTCCTGTTCATATTCAACCTGAATGATATTTTTTATTCGCTTACGCAATTCTAATCGCAATTCCTAACAAATTAGGAGGCGTAATCGCCCTTGTACTCTCAATCGCTATTTTAATAATTCTCCCCCTTTATAATAAACATAACTTCCGAGGAACACAATTTTACCCACTAAATCAAATTCTTTTCTGATCAATAGTTAATATTGTTATTCTATTAACCTGAATTGGAGCTCGCCCAGTAGAGGATCCTTACATTCTTACAGGTCAAATCCTTACTGTTTTATATTTCCTTTATTACCTATTAACACCTATTATATTAAATGTATGAGACCAACTAGTAAAATATTAGTTAATAAGCTTTATGAAAGCATATGTTTTGAAAACATAAAATAGAAGTTTAATCCTTCTATTAACTTTACTAAAATTAATACATTAAATTACAATAAATTGCATAATAATTTTAAACCCTAAAAAAAAAAATAAAAAATTAAGTGATAATGGTAAATATCTCTTCCATGCTAAATATATTAATTTATCATATCGAAACCGTGGTAAAGTCCCTCGAACTCAAATAAACATAAAAGCCAAAAAAGACAATTTAACAAAAAATATAAAAGAAAATACATCTGCCCCCAAAAAAATAATACAAAATAATATACTCATAAATATAATGCTAGTATATTCAGCTATAAAAATTAATGCAAACCCTCCTGAACTATATTCTACATTAAATCCAGATACTAATTCTGACTCACCTTCAGCAAAATCGAAAGGAGTACGATTTGTTTCAGCTAAACATGAAGCAAACCAAGCCATTATTAAAGGTAAACTAAGAAATGCAAACCATCTATAATCTTGTAATCCAATAAAGTCTATCAAACTATAACTTTCCACTAATAAAACAAATGATAATAAAATTAAAGCCAATCTAACTTCATAAGAAATCGTTTGAGCAACCCCACGTAATCCTCCTAATAAGGCATAATTAGAATTTGACGCCCAACCAGCAATCATAACAGTATACACCCCTATACTTGTACAACATAAAAAAAACAATATTCCTAAGTTAAAAGAAAATAATAATCTTATATATGGGTAAACCATCCAAACTAATAACGCTAAAAATAAACTTACAACAGGAGATAAATAATATAAAAAATAATTAGATAATAACGGATTAATTCTTTCCTTCGTAAATAACTTTATAGCATCAGCTAAAGGCTGAGGTAACCCTATAAATCCAACTTTATTTGGACCTTTTCGAATTTGAATATACCCTAAAACTTTACGTTCTAGTAAAGTTAAAAAAGCTATACCTACTAATACACAAATAATTAATACAAGTCTTCTAATTATACATAATAAAACTTCATATCAAATCAATACTATTTGTAATACTTAATTACATAATTGAATTCTAAATTCAAGGCACTTATCTGCCAAAATAGTTTTACTATTAAACAAACACAATAAATATATTTACAATGTCTGGTCCTTTCGTACTAAGACATATTCTTTAATAAATAAGGATAGAATCCGACCTGGCTTACACCGGTCTGAACTCAGATCATGTAAGGATTTAAAGGTCGAACAGACCTATTAATTAAACTGCTACACCTAACCATATCCTTAATCCAACATCGAGGTCGCAATCTTCTTTGTTGATATGAACTCTTAAAAAAAATTACGCTGTTATCCCTAAAGTAACTTAATCTTTTGATCACTATAAATGGATCATCTACCCATAAATTAATGTATATAAAATAAAGAGTTCAGTTTATCTTTATGTCACCCCAACAAAATATACTAATAAAAACTTAATTATCCACCTAAACTTAAATCAATATTCATTATATATAAAGCTTTATAGGGTCTTCTCGTCCTTTATCTATACTTAAGCCTTTTAACTTAAAAGTTAACTTCTATATATAACAATGAGACAGTTAGCATCTCGTCAAACCATTCATTCCAGCCCTCAATTAAAAGACTAATGATTATGCTACCTTTGCACGGTCATAATACCGCGGCCCTTTAAATACTTCAGTGGGCAGGTCCTACCTTATATTTATACAAAAGGAGATGTTTTTGATAAACAGGCGGGTACTAAATTTGCCTAATTCCTTATTATTAATTCAAAATTTAAAAATATTTTACACTTTATATACTTATTTTATTATACTTAATTAAGAAAATTTATTATTCTTAACATCTCAATATACAAATTAAATATTATAAAAAAATCTTTTTTTAATTTAAACAATTTATAACATCCTCTAAATGAAAGCTAATTTCAAGCCTACCTCCTTTAAATTCCTTTTCATTTTATAATATAAATAATAAAGCTCATCCCTTACTATTTTTTTTTATTTAAAAAAATAATTATATATACAAATAATTATACTTTAAATCACTAAATTAAATTTAATTCTTGAGAAACCAGATATTATAAGGAACGAATAACATTTCATTACAAAATTAATATTAATAATAATGATGTAACATTAACTATTTTATTAATTTAACTCTCCTTATTTCGGGATCTAAAAATTTTTTTTCTTTATTAATAAACCCTGATACAAAAGGTACAAATAATACTCTTTTTTCTTCTAAATTACTATTTCATTTTATTTAATAATTCCTTCACAGTACTAATAAACTATCATAAATTAAATCTATTCAATAAACATTACTAAAACTTAAAAATAAAATTAATTTTATTATTAACTACATTAACAAATAATAATAATAATTTATTCCTTCAAAATAATCTGAATCGCACAGAAATAACCCTCAATGTAAATGAGATGCCTAACTTTTAAGCTTTATTTTGTCTTCCTAGACACACTTCCAGTACGACTACTCTGTTACGACTTATCTCACCTTAATAGCGAGAGCGACGGGCGATGTGTACATGTTCTAGAGCTTAAATCATTTTATCATAATTTAACAAAATTACTTTCAAATCCACCTTCAGTATTATATTGCAACAATACATCCATCTAAATAAATTTATTGTAATCCATCTCCCACTTAATCATGAGCTGCACCTTGACCTGACATATTATCTTATAATATTAAGAAAATTCAACCTCTAAAAAGATAATCTTATGACGGCGGTATACAAACTGATTATACAAAATTAAGCTAAATTTAATGTGTATTATCAATTACGGGACAGATTCCTCTGAAAAGACTAAAACACCGCCAAATTCTTTGAGTTTCAAGTAATTATCTAATACTACTCAAGTCTTATTATTTTACAATTAAAATAATAGGGTATCTAATCCTAGTTTTGTACTCAATTTTCAAAGCTTCATTAATTAATCCAAAAAACAATATTAGTTTAACAAATTTTACCTATTAAACTATTTTACCTTCCCCATAAACAAATTAACTTTCAACTAATATAATTTATTTCTATCCTACGTATAACCGCGGCAGCTGGCACGACTTTTGCCGATCATAAATTAAATTACTAATTCCAAATCCCCTTGATTAGTAAACCAAAATACTGCGAATAAAAATAAATCATTAAGATATTTTAATTACCCACAAAAATTTACATGTAATAACATTTAAATAATAAACTTTTAAGCAAGAATAAAACTTTCACTATGACCCCCTCCTCCACTGGCACACCACATCGCCCCTAACTTCATTTCCTAACCTATAACTCCCTTTACTTTCTCTTCAGTGAGCTAACTTATCACCCTTCTCCCATTAATCCTAACAGGCATCTGCTCAACGGTCTTCCCCCTCGTAGAACAGGTGCCCATCTCTAGCAGAGCTCACAGACCTAGCCTTTCACTATCACCCCCTCCTCCACTGGCACACCACATCGCCCCTAACTTCATTTCCTAACCTATAACTCCCTTTACTTTCTCTTCAATGAACTAACTTATCACCCTTCTCCCATTAATCCTAACAGGCATCTGCTCAACGGTCTTCCCCCTCGTAGAACAGGTGCCCATCTATAGCAGCGCTCACAGACCTATCCTTTCACTATCACCACCTCCTCCACTGGCACACGGCCGCACTATTTAATTTAAATTACTATTTATCATAATAGTCTATTTCTAAATGAAGAATCCCTAAAAAAAAATTTATTTTATTAAAAAAAGGGTAATTTTTTTGGTGCTAGAATAGCACATAGGGATATTTACCTTGATTGGATAGATTATTAAATGAATATTTTAAGTATATTCTTTATATTATTAATAATAATTAAATAAATAAAAATTTATAAAATATATTATATTAATACTTACCTTTAATTATATTAAATATTAATTTATTCATATATAAATAATATATAATACAAATAATGAATTATGCCCTCTACAATTTTTATAAATATCTATAAGATCCTTTTCTCTGGCCTCTTCCTATAAGCATACTAGGCTTATAAGGGCCTGAATATATATAAGGTCTTATCTACAATACTCTTGAGATTTATAATATTTTATATTAAATAATAGTATATATATATATACATACATATATCTGTTGCGAAAAAAAACCCTTCATTTTACGCCAATTTTGGCCAAATGATAAAAAAACTAAAATTAATCTTTATCTCCAACAACTGTCCCAGCTCCTTAATTTCAATTTTGAAAGTTTT